TTAAAAAAATGGATTGTATTACATGGGTTGCACAAAAATATAAAAGGAGTGTAGAAAAAAAAACAATATTATAATTAAAATATGTAAAATATGTAAAATATGTAAAATATGTAAAATATGTAAAATATGTAAAATATGTAAAATATGTAAAATAACACCCAAGCAAAAAAACACCCAACCTACCTTCCTTAAAAATTAAGAACGAAGAGAAGAATAAAACATTTACACTAAATCTAAGCACTACCATTAAAAACATTAGAAGTTTTTAATTTTAACCATTTAAAATTCTTAATACCAATTGATGGTTTGAATCCTTAAATAAAAAAAAAGTATTTTTTATTTTAACTACCCCCTAACTTATTACTCTTACAGCAATATTATCTATTGAAAAGCTTTCTTTGCTTTATTCATATTTTTGTATTACCCTCCCTCCCCTACCTACTTACTATAAACTATAAAAATTCAAATAAAAATAAAAATAAAACATAAAACATAAAATTAAATTATAAAACATAAAAATAAAACATAAAACATAAAATTAAATTATAAAAAATAAAATTAAATCTTAATAGAAAAGTTAAAATAATAAAAATAAAACATAAAAAAACATAAAAAAACATAAAAAACATAAAAAACATAAAAAACATAAAATTAAATTATAAAATATAAAATATAAAATAAAATAATTAATAAAGTATTAAAAATAATAGCTAACCTCTACTAAAATTTTAGCATACATATATTAATTTAAATAATAAATATAATGTCCCCACATTACTAAATAAGTAATGTGTTTAAAGTATAACTTTAAATGGGGACGGGATAAAATATCAAATATCTTTAATTTATATATAAATAATTTATAATTTAAAAAAATCTTTATAAATATAAATGGTGTAATCTTTCAACATAAATAATAAATTTATCAATATAGCGTCTGCACATTACCAAATGAAAAGTGCATATCTAATTAAATACGAAAACACTATTAAATTAAAAATGCTAAAGTATCTATTTTTAGAAATTATATTTTATAAAAAGATGATACACATCTTTCAAGATAAATAATAAATTTATCAATATAACGTATAAACACTATTAAATTAGGTGTATTTATTTGATTAAGCATTAAAATAATACCAAATATATTTATATAAATAGTTTATAATTTATAATTTAAAAAATAATAACATTAATAAAAATAAAAATAAAACATAAAACATAAAAATAAAACATAAAACATAAAATTAAATTATAAAACATAAAAATAAAACATAAAACATAAAATTAAATTATAAAAAATAAAATTAAATCTTAATAGAAAAGTTAAAATAATAAAAATAAAACATAAAAAAACATAAAAAAACATAAAAAACATAAAAAACATAAAAAACATAAAATTAAATTATAAAATATAAAATATAAAATAAAATAATTAATAAAGTATTAAAAATAATAGCTAACCTCTACTAAAATTTTAGCATACATATATTAATTTAAATAATAAATATAATGTCCCCACATTACTAAATAAGTAATGTGTTTAAAGTATAACTTTAAATGGGGACGGGATAAAATATCAAATATCTTTAATTTATATATAAATAATTTATAATTTAAAAAAATCTTTATAAATATAAATGGTGTAATCTTTCAACATAAATAATAAATTTATCAATATAGCGTCTGCACATTACCAAATGAAAAGTGCATATCTAATTAAATACGAAAACACTATTAAATTAAAAATGCTAAAGTATCTATTTTTAGAAATTATATTTTATAAAAAGATGATACACATCTTTCAAGATAAATAATAAATTTATCAATATAACGTATAAACACTATTAAATTAGGTGTATTTATTTGATTAAGCATTAAAATAATACCAAATATATTTATATAAATAGTTTATAATTTATAATTTAAAAAATAATAACATTAATAAAAATAAAAATAAAACATAAAACATAAAAATAAAACATAAAACATAAAATTAAATTATAAAACATAAAAATAAAACATAAAACATAAAATTAAATTATAAAAAATAAAATTAAATCTTAATAGAAAAGTTAAAATAATAAAAATAAAACATAAAAAAACATAAAAAAACATAAAAAACATAAAAAACATAAAAAACATAAAATTAAATTATAAAATATAAAATATAAAATAAAATAATTAATAAAGTATTAAAAATAATAGCTAACCTCTACTAAAATTTTAGCATACATATATTAATTTAAATAATAAATATAATGTCCCCACATTACTAAATAAGTAATGTGTTTAAAGTATAACTTTAAATGGGGACGGGATAAAATATCAAATATCTTTAATTTATATATAAATAATTTATAATTTAAAAAAATCTTTATAAATATAAATGGTGTAATCTTTCAACATAAATAATAAATTTATCAATATAGCGTCTGCACATTACCAAATGAAAAGTGCATATCTAATTAAATACGAAAACACTATTAAATTAAAAATGCTAAAGTATCTATTTTTAGAAATTATATTTTATAAAAAGATGATACACATCTTTCAAGATAAATAATAAATTTATCAATATAACGTATAAACACTATTAAATTAGGTGTATTTATTTGATTAAGCATTAAAATAATACCAAATATATTTATATAAATAGTTTATAATTTATAATTTAAAAAATAATAACATTAATAAAAATAAAAATAAAACATAAAACATAAAATTAAAACATAAAACATAAAATTAAATTATAAAACATAAAAATAAAACATAAAACATAAAATTAAATTATAAAAAATAAAATTAAATCTTAATAGAAAAGTTAAAATAATAAAAATAAAACATAAAAAAACATAAAAAAACATAAAAAACATAAAAAACATAAAAAACATAAAATTAAATTATAAAATATAAAATATAAAATAAAATAATTAATAAAGTATTAAAAATAATAGCTAACCTCTACTAAAATTTTAGCATACATATATTAATTTAAATAATAAATATAATGTCCCCACATTACTAAATAAGTAATGTGTTTAAAGTATAACTTTAAATGGGGACGGGATAAAATATCAAATATCTTTAATTTATATATAAATAATTTATAATTTAAAAAAATCTTTATAAATATAAATGGTGTAATCTTTCAACATAAATAATAAATTTATCAATATAGCGTCTGCACATTACCAAATGAAAAGTGCATATCTAATTAAATACGAAAACACTATTAAATTAAAAATGCTAAAGTATCTATTTTTAGAAATTATATTTTATAAAAAGATGATACACATCTTTCAAGATAAATAATAAATTTATCAATATAACGTATAAACACTATTAAATTAGGTGTATTTATTTGATTAAGCATTAAAATAATACCAAATATATTTATATAAATAGTTTATAATTTATAATTTAAAAAATAATAACATTAATAAAAATAAAAATAAAACATAAAACATAAAAATAAAACATAAAACATAAAATTAAATTATAAAACATAAAAATAAAACATAAAACATAAAATTAAATTATAAAAAATAAAATTAAATCTTAATAGAAAAGTTAAAATAATAAAAATAAAACATAAAAAAACATAAAAAAACATAAAAAACATAAAAAACATAAAAAACATAAAATTAAATTATAAAATATAAAATATAAAATAAAATAATTAATAAAGTATTAAAAATAATAGCTAACCTCTACTAAAATTTTAGCATACATATATTAATTTAAATAATAAATATAATGTCCCCACATTACTAAATAAGTAATGTGTTTAAAGTATAACTTTAAATGGGGACGGGATAAAATATCAAATATCTTTAATTTATATATAAATAATTTATAATTTAAAAAAATCTTTATAAATATAAATGGTGTAATCTTTCAACATAAATAATAAATTTATCAATATAGCGTCTGCACATTACCAAATGAAAAGTGCATATCTAATTAAATACGAAAACACTATTAAATTAAAAATGCTAAAGTATCTATTTTTAGAAATTATATTTTATAAAAAGATGATACACATCTTTCAAGATAAATAATAAATTTATCAATATAACGTATAAACACTATTAAATTAGGTGTATTTATTTGATTAAGCATTAAAATAATACCAAATATATTTATATAAATAGTTTATAATTTATAATTTAAAAAATAATAACATTAATAAAAATAAAAATAAAACATAAAACATAAAAATAAAACATAAAACATAAAATTAAATTATAAAACATAAAAATAAAACATAAAACATAAAATTAAATTATAAAAAATAAAATTAAATCTTAATAGAAAAGTTAAAATAATAAAAATAAAACATAAAAAAACATAAAAAAACATAAAAAACATAAAAAACATAAAAAACATAAAATTAAATTATAAAATATAAAATATAAAATAAAATAATTAATAAAGTATTAAAAATAATAGCTAACCTCTACTAAAATTTTAGCATACATATATTAATTTAAATAATAAATATAATGTCCCCACATTACTAAATAAGTAATGTGTTTAAAGTATAACTTTAAATGGGGACGGGATAAAATATCAAATATCTTTAATTTATATATAAATAATTTATAATTTAAAAAAATCTTTATAAATATAAATGGTGTAATCTTTCAACATAAATAATAAATTTATCAATATAGCGTCTGCACATTACCAAATGAAAAGTGCATATCTAATTAAATACGAAAACACTATTAAATTAAAAATGCTAAAGTATCTATTTTTAGAAATTATATTTTATAAAAAGATGATACACATCTTTCAAGATAAATAATAAATTTATCAATATAACGTATAAACACTATTAAATTAGGTGTATTTATTTGATTAAGCATTAAAATAATACCAAATATATTTATATAAATAGTTTATAATTTATAATTTAAAAAATAATAACATTAATAAAAATAAAAATAAAACATAAAACATAAAAATAAAACATAAAACATAAAATTAAATTATAAAACATAAAAATAAAACATAAAACATAAAATTAAATTATAAAAAATAAAATTAAATCTTAATAGAAAAGTTAAAATAATAAAAATAAAACATAAAAAAACATAAAAAAACATAAAAAACATAAAAAACATAAAAAACATAAAATTAAAATATAAAATATAAAATATAAAATAAAATAATTAATAAAGTATTAAAAATAATAGCTAACCTCTACTAAAATTTTAGCATACATATATTAATTTAAATAAAAAATATAATGTCCCCACATTACTAAATAAGTAATGTGTTTAAAGTATAACTTTAAATGGGGACGGGATAAAATATCAAATATCTTTAATTTATATATAAATAATTTATAATTTAAAAAAATCTTTATAAATATAAATGGTATAATCTTTCAACATAAATAATAAATTTATTAATATAGCGTCTGCACATTACCAAATGAAAAGTGCATATCTAATTAAATACTAAAACACTATTAAATTAAAAATGCTAAAGTATCTATTTTTAGAAATTATATTTTATAAAAAGATGATACACATCTCTTAAAATAAATAATAAATTTATCAATATAACGTATAAACACTATTAAATTAGATGTATTTATCTAATTAAACGTTAAAATAATACCAAATATATTTATATGGATGGTAATTAATAAATAATAAGAATGAAAATGGTTGCATTGATATAATATATATATATAAATATTAATATAAATATATTATTAATTATTAATATAATTATATAATAATTTATTTTTAATTTAATAAATCTAATTAGAATAATAAATATTAAAGAAAATTATTTCTATATATTTTTATTTATTTAAGATTAAATTAACAAAATAAATTTGTTATTAATCTTAAAATAAAAATATTATTAATTTTATTAATAAATATTATTATTATAATGTTAATGTAATATAATATATATTATTAATTATGTTTTATAATTTAATTTAAATATAAATTATATTAATAATTAATAATATATTTATATTAATATTTATATAATATATATATTATCATAATGGTTACAACTTTCATTTTTATTATTTTATATTTTTATTTATTGATAAACTTTTATTAAATTATATGTTATTTTATAAACAAAAAATGTTAAAAGTTAATTTTATTTTAATAATGTTTTATATTATTTAAATTATTTCTTAATCTTTTGTAGCTTCGCTATTATAAAGTTAAATTTCTTTAGTATTCTACAAAGTTAAACTATCTAAAAATAAATAAAATAATTATTTATTATTGTTAAATGGGGGTTATGGGGGAGTGTTTAACCCCCCATATTAAAAGACGCACATTTGACTATTAAAGCCAAATATGCGTAGTTTAACATTATTTATACAGATATTTAACATTAAAAACATATAAACTACATAGTTAATTGATAAGAAATAATAAAATTTATAATAAAAATAATAATTAATAAAAATAAAAATAAAATTATTGAAAAAAAAACTAATGAAATATTAAAAAATACAATAATTAAGTAGTAATTATATACTTAAAAATACATATAAAAATATGGTAAAAAATGATAAAAATAAAACATCATTTTAAGTAATAAATATATATTAAATTTAACATATAAATTTTTATAATAAAAAAAAATCATGATGTAGTATACACAAAAATTTTATAACTAAAAAAATAACATGTTAAATTTAATATACACTAGTTACGAAAATATGATAAAAAAAATATTATAAATTTAAATATTTTTATATATTTTTTAAAATAATTTTTTAAATAAAATAATAATAAAAATAGATAGAAAAATAATACCAATAATAATTAATAAAAATATAAATAATAAAAAAATTAAATCTTAATAGAAAAGTTAAAATTAAAATAATAATAATAAAAAATAATAATAATAAATAATAAATAATAAATAATAAATAATAAATAATAAATAATAAATAATAAATAATAAATAATAAATAATAAATAATAAATAATAAATAATAAATAATAAATAATAAATAATAAATAATAAATTTTAACCATACTCAACAAATTACCGACTTGCTGAGTACTACTCCCACACCCACCCACTAACTCAACTCTTAAAATAAAAATTAAGTTAGCATAAAAAAACAAAAAAAAGGACTTTTAAATTATAACTTAGTATTACTTTTACTTTTAATTGATTTGATAACTTCAATTTCATTGTTATATAAGACTAAGTTATAATGCTTAATAGAACCACAAAGAACCTTTGGTATAATCTCCTTCTTACCAGCATTATCCTTGTAATAAGATGAATCCATCTTAGCATACTTAAAAGTTCTACTTACACAGCCCTTTTTATACATATTTTTCAAAGATCCTTCTCTAAAATAACATCTAAAAAAACTAAAATTAGAAAAAACAAAATAAGAAAACCTATTCATATAAATCCTACAATAATAAGATATTGCATCCCAAAAATTAGAAGTAAAAAGAAAATTAACCTTTGATAAAAAACTAAAATAATTATATTGTAAAAACCTAAAACCCTGAAAATTAATACTACCTCTATTACCTAATAACATTTTATGCTTTATTTTCTTAATTATAAACTCATTCATAAATGTAAAAAAATTAACACTAGTATAAAAATTATGTAAATAAAAATATGAGAAATCTAAATTATGAATTGAATAATAAAAATCTCGTAGACACATATAATGTCTAATATCTTTGTTTAAATGTATACAATTGACAGTAACTGGTATAGAAGATGTTGGGGTAAAAAACCAAAAAGTAGGAACAAAAAATAAAAAAATAAAATTACAATTATTATAATAAAAATAAAAATTATATAAAAAAAGATTGTAGAAAACCATCTTTGAAACCTTATAACAGCTTGGGTTAATAACTTCTTCATAAAAACTTAAATCTAAACATTGAGGAAAATTAACCATAAACCCTGAAACAATAAGCTCTAAGGTGAAAAAACCATAATGATTTAAATTATTTAAAATACAAGCTAAATTAGCGGAGGCGTGGAAACAATGATCTTGGGTTGAATTTAACTCACTATATAAACAAATGTCATAAACTTCTACACATTTCTTTATATTAGTAGTAAAAAGATCCTTACCATCCTCTCCTGTGAAGGGTGTTTCGACAGTAGTTATTGGAAATCCTAAGCATCCTGTAGAAGTTGTACTACATATAATTACAATATCATTGCAGGTGAGATTTTCCTCTAAAACATGGTGCCTATCCACCCCCCTCATCTTACACAAAAAGTCATTATAATTTAATTGCTCCTCATTATTATTCATTTTCACTATTAAAAAATAAAAATAAAATAACAAAAAAATAAATACCAAATCAAACTCCTACCAACCCAATAGAACCTAGATGGAAAAAAAAATAATAATTAATAAAATAAATATGTATCCTTCTTGGAAAATTTAAAAAACCTAAAAAATGGAAATTAATTAATAATTGTAATAAAAAAATTGAAAATAATAAAAAAAATAATAAAAAAGTTAAATAAAAATCATCATTATTAAAAAAATAATTAAATCTAAAATAATAAAAAAAAGCTATTAAATAACCAAAAATAGAAGCTGAAGCTAAAATAGTATGAAAATGACCTATAACAAAATAACTGTCATGAAGAATAATGTCTAAATTATAATTAGATAGAAATATGCCTGTCATTCCACCAAAAGTAAAAATTAAAATAAAAATTAAAATAAAAATAATAATGATATTAAACCTGTACTTATAAAAAACCATAGACCTTAATCAACTAAAAATCTTTATACTAGTAGGTACACTTATAAAAACTGTAGCTTGAGTAAAATATAACTTAATATCATTTGCCCAACCTATAACAAACATATGGTGACCCCAAACAATAAAACTCAAAAAAACCAAAAAAATCATGGAAAAAATTATACCAGTCTTATTATACAAATCCCCACACAAAGATTCTACAACTTGACATAAAACTCCAAAAACTGGTAAAATTAATACATAAACTTCGGGATGTCCCCAAAATCAAAATAAATTTTGGTATAAAACTAAACTTCCTCCATATTCACATTCAAAATAATAAGTGAATAAATTTCTATCATAGAATAACATAATTGCTAAAACTACAAAAAAAGGATTAGAAAAATAAATTAATAAAGAAGCAAGTGTATTACTTCAAATTAAAATCGGAATATTAAAAAAATTAAAAACAAATCTTGCACAATAATTATAAAAAAAAAACATCACACTTATAGAATTAAAAGATAAATATAAGAAAAACAATACTATACTAAAAATAAAATAATCTAAACTAAACCCTGTATTAAACCTTCTAGACGAGTTTGGAACATACATAGTCCAGCCAACATCAATACCCATCCCAGAAAAAAACGAAAATAAAAAAAATACTAACGAAATAATTAATGATAGGAGAGATAACTTACTAAACTTAAGGAACCACAACATCCCACCATTCTCTACTAAATTAATATTACTAATTAAATAACAAAAAAAACCTGAAGATAAGATTGTTAAAAAATAAAAAACCATAACAACCCCATGACTAGTGAGGAAGATGTAATAGTAGAAATCCCCAAAAACAGAAAATGGATTATTCAACTCAACTCTAACAAATATTGATAAAGAAAACCCAAACAACCCTGAAAAAATAGAAATAAAAAAATAAAAATAACTTATAAATCTCAAATTAAACATGAAATTAATTAATAAAAAAAATATACCCACTCCCCCTCCCACTAACAATAAGATCATCAATACTAAAAAAAATTTAAAATAAAAAAATATAACATTTTCTTAACATTTTAATAACTAAATATAATTAAGATAAGAAAAAATAAAAATAAATTAAAAAATAAATAAAAATAAATTAAAAAATAAATTAAAGAGTTTAAACTAATTCTAACTAAAACCCCTCTTATAAAAAAAGTTAAAAATAAAAAAAATAAAATTAAAATAAGAAAAAAAATAAAACTAAAATAATAAATTAAAAAAGTAAAAATATATAATAGAAAAATTAAATTATTTAAAATTAAAGCATATTCAACTAAAGACCATAGTAAAAAATTTAAACCAAATATATTTAAAACAAGGCCCCCAACCAATTCACTTTCTATCTCAAAATAATCAAAAGGACCCCTTAACATCTTTATTAAAAATATTAAATAAAAAAATAATAGAAAAAAAAATAAAATAAATAAATTAAAGAAAAAAAATAAATCAAACAAATAAATGAATAAAAAAAAGAAAAAAATAAAATAAAAAAATAAACCTTCTAAAAATATAAAAATAAACTTAATCCTAAAAATAAAATATTCAAAAAAATTATGTCTAAAAAAATAAATAAAAATTAACTTACAAAAAAAAATAAATATATCTAACAAAATTAAAAAAAATATTTCAAAAAAATTAATTCTGTAGAAAAAATAAAATAAATTTAAAACAATCATAAAAAACATTATAATAATTATTAAAAATATAAAAATTAAAATAAAAAAAAACATAAAAATATTATAAATGTAAAAATAATCAAACAACCCCTTAAACAAAACCTTCAAAAAATCTAAATAAAATTGGTAAATACTAAATAAACTAAATCTGATAATACTAATCCTAATTTGTATTAAAGCTAAAATCTTTCTCTCTAAAATTGACATAAAACCTAATATTAAAAAATAAAACAATATATAAATAAAAAAAAACATAAAAAAAATAATTAAAAATCACCACCATTATGGTTTAAAAAATACCTACCAGTAAAAACATCATGCTCTTCCATAAAAATAACACTAAACCAAAATCCATCTAAAACATAAAAAAAACCATACATTTCATAATGCCTCCTACCACAATACTCATAACAAACAAAATAATAGTAAGACTTAGAAAAAATAATATTAAAATTAAAAATAAATCCAGAATCTCTCTCATCAAAAATATCATACTTAACCCCCAAACCAACTATGTAAAAACAATGATTAACATCTAAAGAATAACCCCTAAAAAATATATTATTAAAAACTGGTAAAATTCAAATTCTATTTTCCTCAAAATTTTCTAAATTCCAATTAATTATTCCTGATTGAAACCCAAAAGATTCTCTAATAAAATAATGAGAAGAGGTGTAATAAAAATTAAAATAAATATGACTAAATGTGTATAAATGCAAATCCCAACTCCATTGAAAACCAAAAACAGATAAAATAAACTGACATCTACCTAATGACTGAAGATAGTTAAAACTTTCCAAAAATAAATCCACCCAAGAAAAACCTAAAATACCAAAATTTGGAATCAATAAAAACAATTCACTTTCAAAATTAAAAAAATAAAATATAAAAAAAATAAAATCTATAAAAAAATAATCATAGTTACTAAATAAATTAAATTCAAAAAAATTAAAAATAACATAAAAAAAATTAAAATTAACAAAATAATTATTAGAACCAACCATAAAAAAATTTCCAACATATGGCCAATTAGGATGAAAAAAATATCTTGAATTTATAATATCATTAAAAAAAATTATAATAAAAAAAAATAAAAAAATACAAATAGAAAAATTAAAACCTAATAGATTAAAATACACATAAGAGAAGTCACCAACATAATTAAATTCAAAAACAGAAAAATAAAAAAAATAAATATTAACAAAATTAAAAAAATTAAATAATAAATAAAAATTACATAAAAAACTATAAAATATAGAAAAAATAAAAATAATATAAAAAAAATAAATAAATAAAAAACAATAATTGAACATAAACTTTCTAATAATATTATCCTGAAAAAGTAAATAAAAAGAATTAAATAAATAAAAAAAACTAACTCATAATAATAATAAAAAAAAAAATAAACTAAAATTTAAAACACTAAACAATAAAAAAAACTTTAGTCAATTAAAAATTAAAAAAGGATTGCCATTCAAACAACTCAAAAAAAATAAACCAACTCATCTCCTATTAATAAAACTTATTCTTAATAAGATGGATAAGGACTTAAACTGAAAAAAACTAAATAGAATACAATAAAAAAAACTAACTAAAATAGGGTATAGAATAGTAATTAAAATAAAAAATAAATTATTAAAAATTATACTAGTAAAAAAAAAATAAAAAAAATTATTATATAAATTGTAAAAAAATAAAACTAACAAACAAAAACTTAAATAAATAATTAAAAAATAAAAATCAAATATAAAACTTGAAATAATAACTAAAACTCAAAACTTAACAAGTAAAAAATAAAAAAATAATAAAATTCTAAAGTAAAAAAAATTAATTAAAAAACTAAAAATAAAATTCTTATAATAAAAAAAAGGAAATCCACCCAACTTAAACAAAATTAAAATAACATAAAATAAATAAAAATTAAATAAATAAGAAAAAATAAAAATAAAAATGCTAAGCATGTCTAAAATTGAATAAAAATAAAAGAAATTCTTAAAATTATTAAAATTAAATCTACTAAAATAAAATAAAATAGAAAAGAACAAAAAAAAACTAAATAATTCTTGAAATAAAATTAAAAATAGATCTAATCTAACAAAAATTAAAAATAAATAAATAAATAAATTAAATAACAATAAAATAAAAATAAAAATTAACTTAAACATTATATATAATTCTAAAAAATACTAAAAAATAAAAAAAAATATAAATTATTAATAAAAAAAAAATTGGCATACTAAAAATATAACTACTAAAAAAATATCAAGAAAATCTAATCAAAACATACATAAAAAAAAAAATAAATAAAATAAAACTAATTGGTAGAATATTAAATCTAAATAAATCCTTACTAAATATTGAAAGAACAAACAAAGAAATAAAAATAAGAGTTGAAAAAATACCATAAAACTTATTATTTATAGCTCTTAAAATAATAAAAAAAATTCTTAAATACCACTCAACCACAATTTCAATCGACTTAAATTCCTGAATTTCTATAAAATTATCACCTAACATAAAAAAAATTGATGGATTCACAAAAGTTAAAAATATTAAAAAAATAAAAATTAAAAGTGAAAATAAAATATCCTTAAAAAATATAAAACTAGAAAATCTAAAAATATCACAATAAATTGAGTGGAGGTTGTTTGAAGACCCACACCTATGTAAAAGTAAAACATGAATAAAAAAAAAAATAAAAATAAAAAAAGAAAATAAATAGTGAATTGAAAATAACTTTGTAATTGTAATACTACTAACACCTATAATATCGGAAAAAAAAACACAAGAGGCTATTTCAGAACCTAAAACATACTTCAAAATATTAAAAACAACTATTATAGCTCAATAACCCATAGACCCACCTGCTATACTATATCCTGTAAAAACAACTATCACAAAAAGTAAATATAAAACAATTCCTGAAATAAAAAGATTAAAAGGGTAATACATAAAATTTATTAAACTCTTAAAAATATGTAAATAAATAAAAAAAAATAAAAAATTTGGTAGTATACAATGGATCTTTAATAAAATTCATCCATAAGACACATTATTTAATAAGAAAATCTTAGATAATAAAATATAATTTAATTCAAAATTTATATAAAAAGACAGAATAACTCCTGAAAATACTTGGATAAAGAAAATAATAAAAATAATAAAACCAAAATTTCAAAAAAAACCAAAATTATAAAAACTTGGAAAATTAACTAATTCAAATAAAAAAATAAACATAAAAAAATTATTTAAAAAAAAAGGGGGGGGGGCTAATGGACTTTCTTCCTAATAGTTAAATTTCTCCTATACTTGAAGTGGTATTTAAAAATCTTATTTCCAGAACTCTTATTAAAATTAGTAGTTGATTTATAAAAACTGGTAGATTTTAAAAAAAAACAATTTAAAAAATTTAACTGCCTACATAAACTAAAAATTAAATTCTTATAATAAAAAAAAAATTGATCCTTATCTACTCCTTCAGGCATATTTGATTTGCATAAATCTAAAACTTGTGAGACAAAAATATAAATACCTAATATATAATGGTAAGAGAATACTCTATACCTAGCAAGTCGATTCTTCCTATCAAAATTCCTCCTATTAAAACCTTTCTCCAAAAATACCTCCACAAAAATAAAAACCAATTTTGGATCATAACCTAAATTAACAAACATTACATGTAAATCATTACAATCCGTTGAAAAACTATTAAACTTTAGATAAAAAACATTAAATAAATCCCCCAAAGTCTTATCCACCTCATGATTTAACTTAAAAACAAAAATTAACTTATGGAAAATAAGACTTAAATAAAAACTGTCAAAATATAACTCAAAACTATTTAATTTAATAAAATTACAAACTAATAACCTCTTGAATGGATTTTTAAAATGCAAAATAACTTTCTTATTATTTGACAAAATAAAAATACAATTAGAGAAATTATTTAAACTGATAAATAACACCTTAGTAATTGCAAAAAATATACTATTAAAACTATTAAAATTAAAACATAAACCAAAAAGATTAAGTCTGAAGTGAAAAATGGAATCCTCATTCCCAAATGGGTAGCAATAAAATAATTTAAAAGATAAAATTGAATTACCAACATTACTTTCTATAACATAAACCCCCTTATAAAATCCTTCCCCCACTCCAACATTCATCCTAGAATTACAATCACTAAAAATTAAAGAAGAAACAACATAAGAATGATTTGGTGAAAAATTAATATTAAGTAACAAAAAAGAAGATAGAAGAAAATTAAAAATTTTATGAAACACTTTGGAATCATTATAAATTAAATTTTTTATACCTGATACGTTAGCTCTTTCAAAATTATTTCACTTTGACCTACTGACATGGTAGTAAACTAAATCATTAACAAAATCCAAAGTTAACTCACACTGGCTCACAGCTCAAATAAAAAATAAATTATACCTTTCAACATGAGATTTTAACCCCTTCAACTTTAAGTAATTGGATTCAAAATAGCACACAAAATTCTTAAAAATATTTAAAAAAACTACCTCTAAAACTAAAAATCTAAATAAATTATTCTTATTAATTGAATTACCAAAAGTAGATTTAAAATAACTAAAATTAAAACTTCCATCACTTAAATCCTTAAACCTACCTTCTGAAGAAATATTAAAAAAAAAACCAAAATATTGGAAAAAATTAATCCTATAATAAACAAAAAAATTCAAAATAAAAAACATATAAAGTAAATCTAAAACATTAAGCTCTCTGATATCTTTATGTTTAAACCTCTCATCGTAAATAACTGACACTAAATTATAAAAAGAATCCACCCTAGCCTTAAAACATTTAACATCCTTAAAAAAAAACTTCTTAAAAAAATAATTATAATATTTTAAAAAACTACTATTACTCAAACCAAAAAAACAACTACTAAAGAAGAAGCCTAAATAAATAAAAGAACCTAACTCATAATGATTCTTAAAATCAAAATCATAACAAACTTTTGGAATTAAAATTTCCTTATAAAAATTATAAACCCTTTTCTTATATCTAAAAGAGTTAGGTCCAAAAAAGACTTCTAAAAAACTAATCACAAAAAAATAAAATGAAAAATTAACTAAATACTTAACTCTATCACGACCCCCATAGAAATAAGAAAAAAAATTATTAGAAAAAAAAGATCTGAGAAAATAATTTGGATTAAAAAAATAAAAAAAAGAAGTGTAAGATAGGCACTTCCTTCCAATATATGCAGATAAAAAAATATTTACACTATTTGGACCGCCCTCTCTCTCCAACTGCCTACTAATAAACCCATTAGAACTAATATATTTAGTAAATAAATAATCATCCCCAAAAATAAAATCTAAAATAAAAGTACTACTATCAACTCTAGAAACTTCCAAAAATGTTGAATTTATATTAACAACATCAGAAGAACCCACAGACAATCTATCCAAATCATAAATATAGAAAAACTCAGAAAGAATTAACAGATCCGAATCCAAAATACAATCATTATAAGGTATTAAAAACCCCTCCTTACAAGCCTCATTAATAAAAGTATTGAGTCTCAAATCTCTCTTAGTAGACATTAACCTGTTAAAACCTAACTTATGACTCCCACTAATAAAAAAATTACTCTTATGACGATAAGTCCTTGATCTAAAAAAAAAAGATAAAAAAAATAAAGAAAAAATTGAAAACTTTAAATCAAAACTTAAAACACAAATTATACTTAAAACACAAATTATAAAAAAATAAAATAATAAAATAAAAAACTTCTTATTAAAAATATTAATACTATTAAAAAACAACTTACATAAAATAAAAAAAAAAATAACAAAAACCAAAACTATAGCAATAAAAATTAGATAAAAAAAATATATGATCATTAAATTATTATAAAAAAAAGAAAAAATATTAAAAAAGAACCGGCCATAAGAAAACTTAAATTTAAACCTGTAAAATTTAAATTAATAGAAAAATTAAAATAAAATCTTAAATTAAAATTTAAATATAAAATAAAAGACTTAATAAAAATTAATAAAACAAATAAATCATTATAGAAAAATAAATTAAAAAAAGAAAATAAATAAAATAAACTAAAGTAACTAAATAAATAAAAATATAATCTTATTAAAAAAATTAAAAAAAAAGAAATACTAAAATAAAAAAAACAAATATAATTACTAAAAAAAATAAAATAAAAATAATAGAAGAAATAATACAAAAAATATTCAATATAAAAAAATAAAAATAAAAAAACAAAAAAATAAATAAATAAAAAATTAAAAAAAAAATAACTGAGAAACAAATTAACCTTAATACTAAAAATATTAAAAAAATATAATCTTATTAAAAAAAAAATGATAGAAAAAAACTTAAATACTAAAATAAAATTTAATAAATTACATAAATTGAGATGCTTAACATAAATATAAAATAAATAAAAATTAATAAAATTTAAAATAAAAAAGAAAATAAAAACCCAACTAATAAATAAATTAAACTTTCTAACTCTAGACATAATTTCAAATAGTAAGACCTTAATTAGAGAAGAGTTGATAAAATAAATAACCCCAAAAGTAGGATAGTTAATACTAATAAAAAAAAGTAAACAAATACTAGAAGCTGAAAAATAACCAAAAGCCTTCTTAACATCCTTTACAAGTAAAAATAAAAAAACGAAAAAACAATAACTTAAAATAGAAAAATTATTAATAAAAATTAAAAAATTATTAAATAAAAAATTAAAATTAAAAAAATTAAAAAAATTTAACTTACAAAAAAAAACCAAACCTAAAGCAATAAACCCACAAGAATGAATATAAGATGATAAAAAATAATTTGCTTCCATGGCTCAATAAATCCAAAAACCAAAAATTCCAAACAAAGAATACACCAAAAAAATAATTACTAACAAAAACAAAAGTAAATTACAAAATCTAAAATCTAAAAAATTAAAAAAATTTAAATCATAAATATTAAAAAAAATAAAAATACCAAAAATAACTAAAATTAATAAGTCAGCAAAAACCTTAAATAAAACAACTACCTTAATCTTAAAACCAACACCATAATTATAAAGAATTAAAAACATGGAGTAGAAAGATAAAAAAAATAAAGAAAAAATTGAAAACTTTAAATCAAAACTTAAAACACAAATTATACTTAAAATAATCATTATAAAAAAGTAAAATAATAAAATAAAAAACTTCTTATTAAAAATATTAATATTATTAAAAAACAACTTACATAAAATAAAAAAAAAAATAACACAACTTAAAATGATAACATTTAAACCTAAATAATTTAATAAATACATTAAAAAAAATATATATACATAAACTCAATAATTAAAAACATGATAAAAAAAAAATAAAAACAATTAAAAATAAGTAGATGAAAATAAAAATTAAAATAATTATAAAAAATAAAAAAATAAATATAAATAATAAATATGTAAAAAATAAAACAATGGTTAAAAATAACATAATAAAAATTAAATATCTTTAAATATAAATTAAAAAATATCAATAGAATTCCTGATAATAAAAAAATAATTAAAATAAAATAAATATAAATTTGACCAAAATAAATATAAGTAATAACAAAAAAATAAAATAAAATAAAAAATATTGAAAAAAAAATAGAAAACCAAAAACTTATCATTGGACTTTATTAAAAAAAAATATAATAAAATTGATAAAAATAAATTATAAAGTAAAAAAATAACTGAAAACTATACAAAGAAATAAGAAAAATACTTAACTTACCAATAGGATCTAAAAAAAAAAAATATATAATAAAAAATTCTAAAGAAAATAAAATAATTAAAAAAAATAAAAATGAATTACTAAAAAATCTAAAATTAAACTTAAAAATATTAAAACCCCCCTCATAATAAAAAATATAAAAATAACATAAAAAATATTTATTAAATAACATTATAGAAAAAAAAATAAAGAAAAATAAAGAAAAATAAAGAAAAATAAAAGCCCATCTAAGGGTAAATTAAATATTAAAACTACTGGATAATATATTAACTCAAAAAAAATAGGTAAAAAAAGAAAAAAAATAAAATTCTTAAAAAAAATATGATTATGACCTTTCACTTATTTATCCTCACAAAAAACCCAAGAAGTTACAAATTTGTCATTCAAATCTGACCCAATTAATAAATATTCAGAATGAAAATAATTATTATAAGCCCACTTAAGTGTTTCAAATTTTAACTCTTTAAAATTCTCAATTTTTACCACTCCAGAGTTATTTAACTTAATTGGATCTGATAATTGCATCTTAATTGGTAGGGTTTGTTTGACGGGGGTTACAACTTCAACCTGAACAAATCTGTCTTCAGTTGATGCTTTATAATCTTCAGAATTCACAGAATCTTTAAACTTTTTACAAAAATAATCAAGCTGTAAAGAAGAGCCTAAATCTTTTTCTAATAATATAGTAAATTCATAAAAATCTGGATTATCCCCTTTTAAATCTTCGCATCCTGGATTAGTATTAGTAACACAATAAGCTAAAATCCTACCTGAACTTGGTAAAAAAAAAATCCTACGAAATCTGAAAGAAATAGAAGTGATATTTTGGTAGACTAAAGACGCAGTATCAGCTCAATCTAGATAATTCTCATCAACAAAACTCAAAAATTTAACCACTCCTTTATCATTTTTGATCTTATCTTCAAAATAATTAGAAACTAAAATGTCAAACTTTTTATTCTCCTCCCTATACTCAATTGGATCAAAATTATAAATTTGATATTGTATATCCTCTAAAAAATCTTCCCCATAAATATCCTTAATTAATTCAATAGAGAAAACATTTTTATCTCTACCAAAACTACCATCCTTTAAATCTTTAACAAACTTAAAAAAAATATTAAAACCACAAGAATGACTAACTAAAGAAAAAAACTTATTATATTTATTAAACATAAGTAAAAAAATTATTTAAATTAAAAAAAAATGGGGGGGGGGAAATAGATAAAAACCTTGAATAGCAAAACAGAATAGTTAAATTCTAAATATATAAAAAAATAATAATAATTTGGGGGGGGATTAAAAAATAAAATAAAAAACATAAAATTGAAACCACAAACTTAAATATAAATACCAAACAAAAAAAAATATAAACATAAAATAATTATCAATACTTCTAAAATTAAAAATATAATAAAAATTATTAACAGATTGTAAAAAATAAGGAAATAAAAAAAAAAACTGTAAAACAATTAAAAAATAAATAAAAAATAAAAATAAAAAATTAAAAACAAAATAAGAAGAAGTAAAAACTAAAAATAAAAAATTCAACTCTAAAAAAAATGAAGTAAATGGTGGGATGCCAAAAGAATAAGAGAAAAAAATAAACAAAAAAATAGAACTTAAATCTAAAATTAAATTATTAATAAAAAAAATATTACTTAAATAAAAAAATAAAAAAATAAAAAAAGTCATTAATAAGTCTATAAAAATTGATAAAAAAAATAACTTTAAATTAATAAAACAAGAAGTTAAAATTAAATAATGGGATAGGCATAATAATGTAAGAATGTAACTTTCAAAATTAATAAAAATCAAAAAATAATAAGAAAATAGAATTAATAAAAATCAAAAAATAATAAAAATAACAAAAAAAAAACTCCTAAAAATAAAATTAAAAATCAAAATATTTAATTCAAAATTATAAAAAATAAAACCATAAAAAAAAAATAACAACTTAGAATTAAAAATATAAAAAACTAAACAAAACCTAAATAAATTTAAAATATCACTTATTAAAAAAATTAAAAAACCTAAAAAAAAAACCTTAAATAGTAAAAATAAAAAAATAATTATATAAAAATAATAATTAAAACAAAAAAATATTAAAAAGTAACTGATTAAGATCGAAAAAAACATTAAAAAATAAAAATAAAAATAAAAATATCTATCTAAAAAAAAATTATTAATAAATAGACAAAAACTGATTAATATAAATTCAAAAAAAATTAAAAATAAAAGAGAAAAGTTTAAAATACAAATAAAAATAAAAACAACAAAAATAATTAATACTTCTTTAAAATATCACATAAATAATACTCGATAAGAAAATTCAAAATAAAAACAGAAATACCTTCTAGAAATATAACTCCTAAAAAACCAATAAAAGTACAAATATAATCCCAAATAAAATCCCAATAAAGATAAAAAAACCATCCAGTATGCCATAATAAATAGAAAACAGTGCAAAGAAATATAAAATAAACTATACAACAAAAAATATACAAAACATACATCCAAAAAGCCTTTCAAAGTTCCTTAATAAACACTTCATAGACTACATCTACTAAAAAATTTAAAAGTCCATTCAAAATCCAAAAAATAAAAGGAAAAAAATAATTAATAATAAAATAAACAAAGTAATTAAAAAAATAATAATTAAACTTAAACCACGCAGGCAAAACTCAAACAGAAAAAAAATTATAAATAAAATCTGAATATACCTTAAAATAAAACTTCAAAGTACTAAAAATCTTAAAACCCTTCTTAACATCAGTAACAAAAAAATAAAAAAACAGATAAGAAAATAAAAATCAAAATACTAATGTCAATAAAAATATTAAAAGAGCAAATATAAGCCTAATAAAAAAAAAAAATAAAAGAAAAGTAAAAATTAAAATAATAATAATAAATAATAAAAATAAAAAAGAAATATTAAAACTAAAAAAAGTACCAAAATAAAATATCAATAAACCAATAATAATAATAATAATAAATAATAAAAATAACAAAAAAGAAGTATTAAAATTAAAAAAAGTACCAAAATATGATGTTAATAAACTAATAATAACTGGTAAAATATAAGAAACAAAAAAAAAAACTAATCTAAAAAAATATCTAACAAAAACCCCATAACGAATAAAAAAAAAAAAATATAAATAAAAAAGTGTAAATATATATAATAATGTCATATGATAAAAAAAATATGCTAGTAAACAAAGTATATTTGAAATAAGTAAATTCAAAAATAATATTAAAAAATAACAAATAATAGCAATAATAATTAATAAAATAAATACAAGTATTAAAAAAATTATAGAAATGGAAGTAAAAAGAAATATAAAAATTAAAACCGATAAAATAAAAAAAAAATTGTTTAAAAAAAAACGTCTAATAGCTGTCATTATGAAAATAAAATAAAAAAAATAAAGAAACTTCAATTAAAAATAAATAAAATACTAAAAAAGATAAACTTAAAACTCCAATATAAAATAAAAATAAAAATAATAAAATTAAAATGATCTTAAAAAAAAATAAAAATGTAATTAAACAAGAATTCACCATAAAAAAATTATAAAAAATTAAAAACACAAATATAAAAACAAAAGAAAATAAAAATAGAAATAAAAATAAAATCATTTATCTAAATCTAAAAAAAAAATAAAAACTAAAAAATTTTCCCACCATATCAAATAAATTACCAAAATAAATAGACGACCAACTACTAAATTTTAATACCTCACTTAATATAAACCCTCCCAATAAATTATGTTAGTAAAAAAAAATATTAACCAATTACATGCTAACTTAAGTAAAGGGCAGGAACTGGTTCCCCCACCCCTACCTTGTTTCGACTTATCACCGCTTACGCGGCGAGTGACGAGCGACTAGTACTCTTGGTAGCTTATTCACCATTCCACTACTAAAGAATGATTACTTTAGAGTCCTCCCTTATCCCTGATTTCAAAAAAGACTTGATTTATACTTATTTTAATTAAATAAAAATTACTAAAAAAAATAAATCTTTATTTAAATATTCCTCCGGGGTGTCTTTAACTTATACCTTGCGAGTAATTAAAAAATAAATAATATTTGAAAATAATTCCTTAATAAAATAAGCTTCCAAATATTTTTCTATCAAAGATTGGATTTAAACATGTGGTTCAACTAACCCCCTTCACACAGCTCATAGTAGCCAGCAGCAAATAATAAAAAAAATCTATTAAGAATACACTTTTACCACACGGCCTTTCAGAAACTTTAAATATGCTTTAAAATTATTTTATTTTTATTAAACAACCTCAGAATATGAAAAAAAAATAATTTAATTCGATATCTTGTGAGGGTAAGGTAAATTGGGGTTCCTCCCTTTAAGCGTCAAACCTCCCCAAGTAGCCCACCATAAAACTGCCTTAAAAGACTATTTTTTATGCTCACCATCTTGCATTTAATCTCTTGGTTTACTTTAATTAACAAAGAAAAGTTTTTCAATACTACTCTTAGTTAGTACAAGGATCTCTAAGCCTACTTCTTAATAACTTATTCTAGCTTTATTTTACTAACTAGACTACCAAACCATAATTATTCATCCTCTGGACCTCCCTCGTCTTGCCGCGAGGGCTGGAACGTTCTATTTCTCGGTATCTAAAAATAGTCTAGTTTTATAATGGTATTTATAAAAAAAGTTATGCTAGATTCCCAGTTCATTCTCTTCAGAACATTGAGCAGACTTCGTAATTACCTTCCCCCTATGCTTTTAACATGTAAAAAATCTAATTCTAAAAAATACAAAATCAAAATAAAATAATGTACTAAAATACAATTTATTTAATCTGATTTAACTTATTTAAAAAAAAATATTTAGAAAAAGATAAATCTTGTTAATCAGAAGATTTTACAAAAAAAAATCAGGTTAAAATGCACCAACATTTTAAGATTTTTCCCCTTTACTAACGTCTTCAGCCTTGTTTTTCTTTTAGTTCTTTCTAATCTTTTACAATAAGCTTGATATTATAAATCTTATAAAAAAATCTTATAAAGATAAACACTAAAATCCACTACTATCCTAACAAAATTTAAACTAATCTTTAGAATAATAAGTAATTAAACTAGTATATTAATTCTCCAAGCTAAGAGGTCAATTAAACCCTCTAAAATCAGTTTGACTAACTAAAAGTAGTAGAATGAATACTAATACTGTTGTCCCGGCTGTATCTCTAAGAACCTTATTAAATTTCACCTACTAGTTAATAGATTTATTAAAATCAGCCACTTAAGCACTATATAACCGTAGGGTTTTAATGTTAAATAGTGCTTTTTTTCAAACGCTCTAACCTGAAGTTTCCTCTGATTTCTTAAATTGCAGAATTATCAACTATAAAAAGCTAGGCTCCATCACCTTAAGCTTCAACTTTCCATTCCTTTCGTATTAGGTAAGTTATGGTTAGGCTATTTAGCAAGAAGATAGCAACCGAACTAGCTCACGCCGTTCTAAACTCAGCTCACTGGCGTATTTACAGTCGAGAACGATACCTCCCTTAAAGGAACCCTAGAAGATCCCTCTAGGAATCGCCGAGCCAACATCGATGTAGCTGTGATCCCAATTCTATCACATAATTTTGGAAATTCAAGCTCTGTTATCCCCAAGGTAACTTTTTTCCTCAATCCTTGTATTCAATGGAAAGAATACCAATAATATAATCTGAGTTGGTGCTAAACTCAGTTGGATTTAAAAATTAAAAAAGGTTTATTAATTTCTTTCTAATATTGGAATATTAATTAAAACTCACCTTTCAACATAAAACAATGTTGCCCCCAGTTTTAGTAAACCGAGGTTGAAATAATTTTTCTATTACTTAGAAAATTGAATTTATAATTTTATAATTTAATATAAAATGGCTAGGTTAAGTAATTGTTTCAGTAACCAAACCTTAATATTATTAAAAAAGTCTACCTATAATTAAAACATTAAAGGGACTAACTGTCTACTTAAATTTAACTTGTGGGCTTTTATTAAATCTAATTTTTTTTACATTAAGAAGATAAAAAAATACCTTCCTAAAAAGTAGAACTTACTGCCACCATTACTCATTTCTAAAAAAATTAAATATATAAATTACAAAAATTAATCCTTTTACTAATCCTTTAACTCTATTAAATAGTAATAGTTGGATTTCTAATTAAATTAAAAATTTCCTTTAACAAATATTAGAATTTAAAACAAAAAACTCTTATCTAAAATTAAAATCATAAATTTATTAATTTAAAAAGTAACATCTTAGGAAAAAAAATATTAATAATTTCCCCCTCCAAATCTTGACATTGCTAAAGACTACAAGACAAATGCTTATTAAAGTATTAAATAAATATCAATAATTTTTATTATAAATTCGACTCCAGCTTTATCTTTTTAATTCCAACCCTGAATGTAATTGTTAATTAGCGCCCCATATTAGAGGTTTTGTCATTCCATTCTTTACAATTTCGTTGGAGTCTCTTTCCCGAACAAAGCCTCATCCAGTCTCTGGGATTTTTTTTATCAATCTTTTAAAAGGATTAATACTCCTAAAATTTGATTAAGTGGCTTAAACTCTTTGACCCTTCAATCTCTTTAAGTCGCTAACTTTTACTTTTTTAAGATTGAAGAATAAAATAAATATTTAGAATCCTATTTTTTAAAAAATTACTTTTTTCATTACAACTCTTAAGAAAAATCATAAAAAAATCATATAAAAAAATAAACTCTATAAAATATTTAATAAATGATTCTTATAACTCTCTTAAAATTTCTATTTAGATATTAATATTTTGTTATAGAAACTGTTTTATCTTACTTAAGTTCATTAAAAAAAATAAGGACCACTTACTCCTATGATTAAAGTGATATTTTAATTTAAAATACACTAAATAATTATTACAAAAAAAGTTAAGGCCTTTCCTAGTTAGCATCCTTAATTTTATAAAAAAACAATTACTATTAAATTAAATTATTAATTTAATTAGCTATTGAAAACTCAGTAATTTTTAATCAACATGTTGTTTATTTATAATATTAGCATTGACTGAGTTACTAAAAAATTTTAACAAATAGTGGTAATGGTTTATTTACAAGTTTTAAAATAATAGTTATTTTATTTTAGTCTTTTAAATAATATTAAAAAAAAAGGTCTTTAAAATTTCATTTTTTAAACTACTATAAAAGAGATTAAAATAACTAAAATAAATTTAATTAATTTAGATAATTTAAAAAAAATTAAATACTTATTTTTTACCTAACTAAATAAAAGACTCACACCAGGTGATTCCTACCTGTTGCCATTAACATAATTAATTAACTTAATGTTAATGTGTGGCTTATCTTTAAGGGTTGTCTCACTCACCTTTTATTATAGAAATGCTTAAAAATAATTTTAAATAATTTTTTAAATTATCAAACAAATACTAATTTATTCATCTTTTTATATATTTTATAAATAAAAAATATTTAATTGCGTCCAATCTAAATTCTCTAAAAAAAAAATATAAAAAAAAATAAAAAAAAATAATTTTTGTTAACTAAAAAACTTTTAATAAAACTTCACCAGTTTAAATTAGAATTAAAACTCAAACTTAAAACCAAACTTAGTTTGGAGTGCGGAACCACCCTACTATTTTATTAAAATTTATAATACAATTAAGGAAGACTTAATCATTTTTCAAATGCTTCTAGTCTTATCTATGATTCAGTTTAAATTTAAATATTAAATAAAAAATAAATAAATAATAAAAAGAAAGATTAGACTAACCTATCAAAGAAACTCCCTATATCTTCAATAAGGGATGAGCATTTATGCCTCTATTACTTTAGTAATAAATTTTAAGGTAATCTTACTTATTGGACTGCAGTGAATTTTATAACAGAATTAACCATCAAATTAATTTTTACATCTTTTTTTTTCAAAATTAAAGATCTAATACACAAAAAAATCTAAAAAAAATCTAAAAAAAATGTAACAATATATTATAAAAAAAATAGTTTATTAATTAAATTAATATTAAACCTCACTTATTTCTTAACTTATTAGGTTAGTATTTTAAAAAGACTAATAAAACACCTTAAACCAATGATGATTAGCTTAATAAGATAAAAAATAACCTAATTAATTTTATTTAAAAAAATTCTCATCTTTAAACTTAAAAATTAGGATTAGCAGAATAAAAAAACCATATTAAATAAAGTGGAAATTAAAGAATTTAGTTAATTACTAATAACTTATTTCTTATAATTTTTTTTTTTCTTTCCATTAAAAAAATAAAACATATTCTCTAACTAGGTATAAATAATTTAAAAACTTAAAAAAAGTTTATAAAAATTAAACTATTTACCTCCTGCTCCTCCGACCATTTAAATTTTATAACTTACAGAGTTCTAAATGTTTTTTTATTTAATACCACACATTTTAAACTGAAAAAAAAGTCATAGATAAATATTGAACACTAGCTTATAATTTCTAGATTGTGCTTTTTGAAATAAAAAAATCACTTAGAGAATTTTTACTATTGCTCTCTCAAAAGGTCACAATTAATCAACTGTCCATAATTAATCCCCGCCAAACAGTAGGATAAATTTTACACGAGCTCTCCCCAATTCAGTATTCTTCACCTTACCTTACCTTTTACTAATCTCTTATAAAAAAATATTTATTTTTCTTTTATAGGTAAGGATCCTAAAACTTACTTAAAATTTTTCTTATAAGTATATTAAAAAAGATCAAAACAGGATCAACAAGCTTCTTTATAAAAGATCTCGAGTTCTCTTTATGTAAATAATATCCTTCTTAAAGCAGCTTTCCCTTAAAAATATCAACACTCACATGAAGTTATTTAAACCTTTAATAATAAGCATCTAAAAACTTATTACTAGCCTTACTATTAGATTTAAAATGCTTGTAAGCTGGTGGGTTATGTTTTATTTTTTTAATTAAATATATTTAAACTTCTAATAATATGAAAAAATTTTTAAAGAAATCTTTACTAACTTTAAAAAAATCCTAGTAAAAACAAGCAAAAACCTCCCAACCTTATTTAAAAAAAAAGATTAATTCAACAGTTGATCTTTGTTAGTCTCACTAATAAACCCCTCATTCACCATATTTTCAAAATTTAAATATACTCAAGAGGTTCCGGAAAAATAAGGTCTTGTTTTACCACTTTCCCTTCTAATATGGCTCCCAAAAGCTAACTTAAAAAGTTAAAAATTCACTACAATAGGATATTTATTATTAAATTAAATTAAAAAAGTATTAAAAATCTAACGTAATAAAAAATCATTAATAGTAAATTTAAGATTAACTGGCTGGAGATTTACTACTGACATCGCATAGATGAAGTAGTTATGTAGAGTTCCGGCTTAGGCTAAAGCTCTTGGGGTCTTTTCCTCTTTCTTGCCTCTCAGAGCATGTTCACTCTGAATTCAATTTCGGGGAGCATTGACCATTATAGTATCGGGGTCATCTAGCCATTCATGTTAGTCTTTCATTAAAAGACGTGATATTTCACTACCTTTGGACAATATGAAAGCCGCTGTTAAAACCTAGTTAACCATCCGTTCACTGTGCAGGCAATACCTCTTAAATACAAACGTAAGTTTTTTACGCTAGCTTTGAGGCGGTGTCTTTAGTAAACAGGTACCCCGATCTTTGCCGAGTTCACTTGATCAATTTTCTAACAATCTATATTTAGCCCTGGGTTGTTAATCCCTTAATGTACGGTTAATATGTAAAAATTTTCTAGATTAATAATAACTTTACAACCACCCATCCCGCTTATTATATACTACGGTTAGGGACCGGATATCTTTCTCAGCTTTTTACCATTAGAAATAAATTATAAAAAAATATAAAAAAATTATTATTAAACCAATAAAAAAAATAACAACATTATATATATGATTTTAATATTTTATTTCTAATCAATAAAAATTTACACAATAACTAAAATAAAAACATCTAGTAAGTCTTTAACGCTGATTTAATTTTATAAAAAAACACTGGGCAATATATTCCCCTACTTATCCCAACATTATCACTTCTAACAAAAATAAGTTAGAACGCTCTGCTACCACTACACTTTTAATTATTTATATAAAAAAATAAAAAAATCTTCATAAAAAAATAATAAAAAAAATACAAAATCAATATCCTGAAAAATATTAGTAATTTTTTTTCATTATTAATTATTTATAATTATAAAAAATCTAATCAAATTATTTTTATTTATAAATAAAGTATTTTTCTCTTTTATTTAAAATAAAAACTATAGAATTATTAAAACTAAAAAAAAAATAAATAAAAATTAAATATTAATTAAACATAATGAATTTCTCCTAAACTAAATAAACTTCCATTAATTTAAAGTTAAAATATAAAAATAATTTAATAACAGTTTAAATATAATAAAAAAAAAATATTAGGATGTTTTTATTTCTTAAAATATAATTTTAATCATACTTTAATTTTATTATACTCCAAATACTTTAATCATATATTATTAATTAAAACTCAATATTAAAAAATCTTTATATTTTATTTTTAAATTAAAAGGTTAGTAGTGGGGGGGGGAAGTTAATTAAAATAAAAAAAAATAAACTTCAATTTAATAATATTAAAACCTTATTTTATAACTTATTTATGATAATCCTTCTAATTAATATATTAAATTAAATAAAAAAAGAAAAATATTTATTAATAATAATAATAGGTAGAAAATAATATAAAAAAAATTATAAAAAAACTAAAACAGAATACTTTCCAAACTATAATTCTTATTTATTTTATTCTATTTTTTTAAATTAAAAATTCTTCTAACCTGTTAATTAGTAATTTAAATAATAAGTCAAAAAATTATTTAACAGAATCTATATAAATATGTTGGCTCTTTATTAACTCAACAAGTGTAATTAAAAGCTTCGGCAGGTGGTTTTTACCCTTAAATGTAAAAGTGTTTAAATGACATTAGAAAAAAATTATTTATAAAAGTTTTCTCAATTCCGGAAGTACGTTATGACACAATTCTTAGATAAATGTCTAGGAACCTTCCATCTATTTTCTTATTTTTATTTTAACCTAATCATCAATCCACACCTTAAATCTTACACTACCACCTTTAGGGGCCTTAGCTGTAAATCTCGGCTGTTTCCGTTTCGAGGCTCAGAACATTTCCACTGACCTCTAACTCCCTTAATCTTTTCACTCACTTAAATATTGTATATTATCTGATTAGAGCTACTTCTATTATTTTAAGAGGCTGGCCTAGTAAGCCATTTCGCAGAGAACAAGCTATTTATAAGCTCGATTGACTTTTAGTCACTATTCTCAAATTTTCCCAGAATTTTTCACATTCACGAGTACGGACTTAAAAACATTTAAAATTAGAATAGTTAAGAAAAAAAATTATTAAAATCAATTAGCCAGATATAAAAATTTAAAATTATATATTTTTTTTAATATCATTAAAAATTAAAAAAAACTGTCCTTAAACACTAACTTACGTCCTGCCAACATAACATTAAAAACACTTTATCAATAATTTTTTATGAGATATTAAATAATAGTTCTAAATTTAAACCTATAAATGTACTAAAAAAATATTAAAATAAAAAACATAAATAAATAAAATATTTAATTTAAAAAAAAATAAAAGAATACTACAAACCCTTCCTTCTTACATTTAAAAAAAACTCATTCAAACTAAATAATTAATAGTTTAATGCGGAAAATTTATTTAAACACTAATTAAATTAAAAACTTATTTTTATGCATCTTAAAAATAATTAAATAGCCTTTAATAATATTTTTCCTTAATTTTATATTCTAATTAGAAATTGTTATTTGAAATTATTTTTTCCACATCCTATTTAAGAATCGATCGCTTATTTTCGTGACATATGCAACTAACACTCTATTAGAATTTGGTTTCCCTACGCCTTTCAGCTCGCTGCACACTCAACTCGTTGGGCCCGTATCACACCGGTACGCATCATTACTGCAGAACAAAAATACAAATTTCAAAAAATATTCTCACGAATTTTATAGGTGTTTATTTTCCCACGCTTACCTATAGGCCTTTAGCACCAGCCTTACTCTCCATAAGGATATTAGGAGCCTTCTAATAGATTACTCTATAAATATGGACTTATTTAACTTTAAAATAATTAAAGTAACACTTAAACAAATTATAAATCATCCTAGAAGCCAAGATTTCTTTCTCAATACTTTCTTGAATGGGTTATTTGTACTCGGACAATTCCTTTCCATTACATTTATATAGATTTCTCCAATAGATTTCAATCATAAAAAAAATAAACCCTTTTTTATCCCTTTGTATTCCGAAAAAACAAAAAAAAGTAAAGCTCTTAAGAATTAATACATTTATATAAACTTGTTATATAAAAAATTATTAATACTTAGATTTTTTCATATGAGATTACTCCTACCTTTGTAGTCACTTACTCCTTAATTTATTGATTTAATAGGATGGTGGATTGAAAAAATATTTCTTTCTCCCCTTAATAAGAATTATTCACCTCCATTACGGCTTCACAATATACTAACTTATTAACATCTTCCCTCCCCCCTCCTTTATTATATTTTTTTTTCAAAATAGTTTATTCAAAATTTATTATTTAAATATTTACTTCCTGTTTAGAACAGTGTCACTAATAAAACCATACCCTTAAAAGAGTTGGACTTTTTGTGTACTTTCCGAGCTAAAAAAAATTATGCTCGGCAAGGGACACTTCCTTATCCCTTACCTTGGACAAAAAAAACATAAAAAAATGTAGTCCAAATACATTCTAGGCCACTACTAAACCTTTGAAGATCTCAGTCTAGCTCCTGTCTTTATTTAAAAAAATAAAAAAACTAATAGCCCATCCAAACAAAAATATAAATAATAATACTCTTGTTATTAATTTTCTTAATCTTTAAATAAAGAACAAGAATAAGCAACTCATTATTTAAACAGTAGTGTACTTTCCAAAAAAAGTAGATTAAATAATCAAAGAAGAAAATTATATTAGCTCCCAAAACCAACCTTAATCCTCATCCTCGTGTAAACAACTATAATCTAAAGTTTCTTCCTCCTCTATCTCTAATTCTAAAGATTCAGAGTTAATTTTAAACCAGCCAATAAGGGCATTCCTCTCTACAGTAGGAGTAAAAAACTTTGGATCCACTTGATTAAGGCCTTCTTTTGGAAAAGTATTAGATGCTAAATAATCATTTTTACTACCTCACAATGTTTTCAATTCCTCCATAACCTTTATAAAATGAATTACGCGTTCATTTTTGACATTTGACTCATAATAACTTAAAATAGAAATGTCTCTGGATATTTGAGATAAAAAATTGCTGTAGTAAGGCTTAAAAAAGTTATAATCACCAAACCCTTTTGAATGTATAAATAAAAAGTCTTCAATTATATTAATTTTTAATATTAATAAATAAAAACAGTTAGTTTTATACGCTAAAAACTTTCACTCTTCAAGTAACTTAACTTCTTCACCCTTTTTTTCAATGTTTCGGTCTCAATCTAAAGATAAAGTTTTATTATAAAAAACTCCATGTAAAGAAATCTCAACAAAAAAATAAAAAGCTATTGGATCGTAGTTTAAACTCTTAAAAATCTCCTCTAGAACCTCTATTCCATCCCCCTCAGAAATTCTTGATTCGTAAAGTTTAATAATTTCAAAAACTTGCTCTATTAAACACCTTAAACAATCAAAACTTAATTCCTTCTTTCCCTTATCATACTTTCTAAATAAAAATAAAAACTTATAAATTAAAGATTCTATAAAAAAAGAAGACTCAAAAGTCAAATCAATTGAATTAATTTTTAAATTACTTAAAACTAAAGAAACAGATTTTATAATTGAATTATTAAGCTTGTACTTAAAATGGCAGTCTTCAACTACTTCCTTAGATTTAAGTAAATTCAAATTAGCAAGTAGTCTTGTATCCGAGGACTTTATAAATCTAGGTTGTATAAAATAATAATTTTTTCCAAAATTCAAAAAAATATTAAACAAACCTTTCAGACTTCTATTAGACAAACTCTCCCTTATATTATAAACTTCCATTTCAAATTCTGTAGGATTAAAAATATTTGGCTTATTGGCTTTCATTCCTAAGACTCTTTTTGAACCATCCTTAAAATTTAAAAGTAAATCAAACTTAGCTGTGACATTTCTCCTCTCATCACCAGAATCTTGGAAACTTAATGAATTGCTTAAATATTTGGAATTTCCCCAGTTAAGGCCCATAACTGACATAAATAACAATAATGATTTTATAAGATTTTTTACCGAAGGATTTTTTACGTGAAACTTACTTAAATTTCCTTTTTTATTTTTTCCGAAATAAGTAAATCCTGTAACCCCATAATCAAAAAGATAATCTGGATAGCCCCTATCATCAAACCTGTTCTCAAGATCAGTATTTATAAAACTAGAAATAGAATCTTGGTCCATACTACATGGTATTCTCCTAATTAAAAATTTTTTATTATATCTATAATTCTGTAAAAATTTATATACCAAACCGTTCTTTACATAGTTAAAATTCCTCTCCAACTGTGAGACACCCCAAATATAACTAGATACATAAATTCTTATTATCTCTAAGAAATTATCTGAAATCATTTTTCTCCCCTTGCTGTTGTTAGGTAGTTCTACCAACTTATTTATGAAATAAGTTAGGATCTTACACTTCAAATATAATAAGTTAAAAAGTAATTTTGATTTACCCCCACCAAATATAATAAAAAAATTATCATATGGTTTTTCAATCAGCCATTCTAATGGTTGGTTTAAATTATCATAGTAATTAGTTGGGAATTCTATTAAATACTTATTTGAATTCTTAAATGTAAAGCTATAAGTAAGAAACATAGATAATTGAAGTAAAATTTGGAAATGATCAACCCCCTTACTATTTATTAACATACAGTTCTCAAAAAAAGAATTATAAAAATTATAATTAAACAAAAACTTACTATCATAATTATTTTTCAACCTGTTTATTGTAGTACTTTGAAAATTAGAGTAAATGCTTCTAAACAAAATAATAAACTCTTCGTACCTAACTTTCTTACCATAGTCAGAGTCCAAATGCCCTCTGGGAGTTTTTGGGCGGGATACATAGAGGAAAAAACAATACTTAATAAAAACTTCATATTTAACCCCCTCCTCATTTAACAACATGGGGTCATTAAACAAATAATTTTCCCTAAAATCATAATATAAAGAATGCAAAAATAAATCGTAATTATTAGACTCTTTACCAAAATTTCTTTCAATAAGAACTTCTAACAAATCAACTACCCTATCATTGGCTAAATACTTCATCCTAAATTTAATTCCTCTTGGGCCATAATTATTAAAAAAAGTATTAGTTAAATTCAAAGGGTTAAAATAATAAGGAAATTCATTAAACATTAGATGACTACTTATTCGACACAAATAATGTTGGGATCCTGTTATATAAATTCCATCCTTACTGTCTAGCTTCTTCTCTATAGACCCATTCTCCAAAGTATTTGGAATGTTGTGAGTAGTTGCAAAATCTTGCCAATTATAATCGTACCCACGAACAAAATCAAAACTAAAACAATTTTCTGAATGTTTAATTATGATTACTTGAGTTTTGTTTGGTAATCAGATGGTTATGGTGGTGTTTGGCTTTGCCTTTATTAGATGTTTTTCATTTGCCTCAATAAAATTATAAAAATCATATAAATAAGACTCTAAAATACTTGTAATTTGAGTATTGCTAGAATCTCTTCGACTAATTAGGAATGTTGAAAAAATTAAAAAAAAATTGCCCCTATTAACGGGAGGTAAGCTGTTAAACTTTTTATTGGAAAAATGGATATTACTTAAATTTAAAAAAATAGAAAAATTTATCATTAT